ATACCCATCCCCCTTACTTACCAATGAGGTAATCAATGAATGAAAGCGGAAGAAGTGGAGTTTAACCCTCCTTTACGGCTTGCTGGGAAATCAATCATTCCATTCCTTGAAAGGAAAGAATCTTTCGTATTATTTCTATTCTTCTATTCTATTTCTTCGATTTCTATTATTTTATCTATTTTATTATATTTATATATTATTTTATATATTATTTTAAATATTTATATTATTTTATATTATTTTAAATATTTAAAAATATTTTTTAAATTAAAATAAAAACAAAATAATTAGTAAAAAAAAATAATTAATAAAAAAAAAAAATAATAAAAATTCCAATTGATATTAGAATGAATAATTCATGGATATAAATGACGAATCAAAAATAATCATGAAAGACGGAAAGATCTTTCAAATCTAATTAGACTATTTCGTTATATTGACAATTTCAAAAAACTGTTCATACTATGAGCATAATATGCTGACGGTCGGGCAACTGTGCCCCCATCGTCTAGTGGTTCAGGACATCTCTCTTTCAAGGAGGCAGCGGGGATTCGACTTCCCCTGGGGGTAGGGTATTACGAAAGGAAGTTGATCATGGATTTTTAATATAAAATATATTAAGTTAATATAAATAAAATATATTAAAATATATTAAGTTAATATAATAAGTCTGGAGTTGATTCTTCCTGGGTCGATGCCCGAGCGGTTAATGGGGACGGACTGTAAATTCGTTGGCAATATGTCTACGCTGGTTCAAATCCAGCTCGGCCCAATAATTCACTGATCCACCACGAAATGGTATAACCCCTTTGTTCTCTTGAAATGCTTGATACGTACAAAAGCGGACAAAAGTCAAAATTTCTGATATATTTTTACCTGTTATTTATTATTTATTCGATTTGCTCTATTTTTTTTTCCACAAATTCGGATCTTGCTCTTGATCCAGATTCATATCAGGATTTGTAAGTATAAAGTCTAAGAAAAAGAGAAATGTAAAGAAAAAAAGACTCTTTTTTCATTGAAAGATTGATTATCAATCGATTTGGATTTGACATAATGAAAAAATGAGTAGTAATCCGTGTCGTTATCGCTAAAGTTTATATCCATGTGTTTAGCAATAGAAAACTCACGTCTCTGTTACAACGTGGCAATTCCAATCTAAAATCTAACTAGAAAAGGTTTGAATGAAATCATAAGAATATGTATGCTCTATACTTTATTTCATTTCTCTGGGATTGTAGTTCAATTGGTCAGAGCACCGCCCTGTCAAGGCGGAAGCTGCGGGTTCGAGCCCCGTCAGTCCCGACAGATCAAAATTCAATAATTTACTAAAATATATATATATCAAATTCTCTCTCCATTTTCTGTCAAACGAGGACAAATAGTATAATTTCATTTCAAAAGGGAACCTTATTTCCATTTCTTTCTTTTTCTTTTTTCTTATTTTTTATTATTTCTATTCTTATTTCTATTTCTTTTTTTCTATTTATTTTCATATTTATTTTCGTTTTTCAGTTCTCATCAAAGCAAATAGAAATATGGGAATTTTCAGTTCTTCAACTAGTACCGATTGATAAAGACATATATGGATTAGTGCAATCATAGATAACATTATATTCAGGATTCCAAGAGATACCATACTGAGTTTGACTTTTTTGATTTCTACCGATTCGTGTAATGAAATCGAATCGAGTACCATATCTTTCGTGGCAGTCCATACACAAATCGAATTTGTATTTATACGATACAAATAAAATTGAATTTGGTAGAATATTCGATCTTTTTTATATTGTACTTGCCCTTGTCTTTATCACACTTTTTTTTTGTTTTACTTACAATAAGATTATTACAATAAGATTAGATCATTAACAAAGAGTTTAGAACTTAATTCCCCTTTCTCCATTTTTTTTCTATTGTTTCTTTGTTTGGGTTTGTTTATAACGAGTCTAAGTCTCAAAATAAAAAAACACGGTTAGATGAGACTTCGACAAATGGATTGTACTAAGGAAGGCGAGAATTTTATAGAAAAAAAAGAATGGAAAAGAATGAAAAATAAAGTAAAAAAAAAAATTCTCGATTATACCAGGAATCCATTTTTGGATTCGGTATGGATAAACGATCTTTCTATGTTATACTATTCAATTCTCAACGATAAATCGATTTGATAGCTCCGATATTGTTATTCATGATATTGATTCGATTCGATATCATCGAGATGGAATTCATATCATTGAATTTAGAGGCGAAAGATTTATCATCTCTATGGGATTAAATCCCGAGTTATTGCAAAGTAAAGAAAAACGAAAGAGTGAGACTATGGAAGTAAATATTCTCGCATTTATTGCTACTGCGCTGTTCATTCTTGTTCCTACTGCCTTTTTACTTATAATATACGTAAAAACTGTCAGTCAAAGTGATTAATTTGAATGAAACTTGACTTCTTAGTTCTTATTAATATCGGCGATTAGAAAATGAAAAGGATTCAAATTTCGCCGTTTTAGATGAAATGAGCGGACTAGAATCAGCAGTATTCTATAAGATCAGATAGTATGGTAGAAAGAAAACTTTTCTTTCTACCATACTATCTATTTTTGTTATTCTAGTGTATACAGTTGTACTATATACAAATATATACTTAAATAAAAATATACTTAATGTAGATCAATCTAGAATATCATCTTTATATCCATATTCATATATCTAGAAATCAATTATCTCTATGTAATGTACATAAAGCCCCAATTCTATTTCTTTTTTCTTCATTTGTGTTGATTCCAATTAATCTGAAATAGTCGAAAAGCAACTCTTACTCTTACAATTCGAATTCCTAGATTTCTGATTATTTTCAATAGAAATTACGGAATCGCATTTAACGAAAGAATAAAATAAATGAAAAGGAAAAAAAAAGAGTCTGGGCATATAAACATATGAATAAAAGAACATATATATTAAAAAAAGAAAATCAAGAAATCTTTTTTTACCATTTTGAAAAGAAAGCTTTTTTTACCATTTTGAAGAAGAAGGCAGAAGTAATTGATTGAGCAGTTAACAGATCATCCAAGGAAAAGAATTCTCTAAAAACCTTTTCCGGTGTTGAGGAAAAAGATTAGTAAAGTAAACCTCACAGATTTTTTAATCTTTTAAAGATTTGAATCATGATATGAAATGAGTCAAGTCAATAAAATATAGCATAAATCCAATTTCTAAAATAAAATTTAAAATAATAAAACAAATACTAAACTAAGCACTAAGTGCGCAATATGTGACTTGTCGAAGAAGATAAGATATCTTAGATTAAAAGGGTATTATTCATATATTATTTATTATTCATATATTATTAATATATTATTCATAGAATACATTACTCCACCCGAATAGAATCGAATATAATGAAGATCCTTTTAATTCAATTGAATTTGAATTCAATTTCAATAGTTAAATTCAAAAAGTCTTTGCAGAACGATCTCTAAAAGAATCGGTACAGTTTGATTTCTGAACTCAATTAATAGTATCCTTAGAGTCCACTTCTTCCCCATACTACTAGTGAAAGAGAAAATGTAAAGACTACCATTAAAGCAGCCCAAGCGAGACTTACTATATCCATGTGAATTATGTCTCCTATCTATATGAATATGAAAAAAAAATTTCCATTATTCTTCACTAATACTAATAATATCACTAATACTAATAATAATAGAATCGCCGGCACAGAGTCAAAAAAGGGATTTTGCCCAATACCATTGATGAAAGAATTCAAGAAATAGAATTAATTAGAAGAAATTCTTCTATATTGCAAGAAATTCTTATAGGATTGCTAGTAGCATTAGAAAAGATTAAACACAAGGACAAAGAAAAACAAAATAAGGGCAAAACCCTGGGAAGTTGGAAGTGTTAATAAAATCTTACTAAGATAGAAGATTAATAAGACTAAGATATAAGATTAATAAGACCTAGTCTTTATTTTGTTGTTCTTCATTAAGTAAAAAATCGAAAAGTCTAGAATCAAAATGGATCGTTATCTATTACATACTCCTATTTCGTTTTTTTTTTACATAGCCCTTTCTATTTGATCTAATCCTTAACGTTTATCGATTTTCTCTGGAAAACAATTTGAAGACAACCTACTCCATTCTTGACTAGGAATTACCTAAACCAAAAAGAAAGAATTTCTTTTTGTACGTTATATAAAAATAGAAAAGTCAAAATGTATGTAAAAAAATAGAATAGATATGTATAAGTAAAATCCAATTATCTATTCAATCGATATTAGATTGATTAAATTCCTAAGTACTCAAGAATTTTTATGAATTTGTATACAAAGTATCTTCCGCGCTTCCCACAACTACTAATTCGATTTTCTATCCCGCCATTCAATCAAGAAACAGTCCCTATACATTAGTAGTAAGTATTGGGCGGACTATTATATCAAGATTTACGGATTTCCTTTCATTACTATAAACTTTCCTTGACTCCTAAAGAATTTACAGTACTCTAGAAAACAGAACCCTCAGATGTTTAGAATCAAGGGAGTATCAAGAGTCCTTTTCCTCCGACTTCTTCTGTTGTGGACAAATTTGACAAATTATATCAACAAAACATAAAATAATAGGTATTTTTCGTCTTTTGTTAATCAGGCGACACCCGGATTTGAACCGGGGAAAAAGGATTTGCAGTCCCCCGCCTTACCGCTCGGCCATGTCGCCGAAGTGCTAAAAAAAAGAGACGAAAATATTCCCTTTCCCTTTTTACTTGCATCTTGAAACATCTTTAAATCCCATTTTTTTAATCTTAATCCCTTTAAATTGAAATGAATTTAAATGAAAAATGAATTTAAATGAAATAGAAATAAAAGAAATCCTTCCTTGTTTTTGATTTGGATTGGATCTATCTTTTCGATTAATTTTTATAGTATCTTAAAACATATACTATCTAAACTTAAACCATAAAATATGGAAATGCCTTCCCCGAAATAAAAAGTAAAATGTCAATTTTCATTCACA